TCGTAGAGAAATCTCTGATCAACGATAGACCAAGATCCATTTTGCATAATATCTAAGGGATTCCTTGCTTCGGGCCGAAGAAGCAATGTCACTCGATCATTATCAAACTGGCTGCAATCTTTTTCTGTCCGTGAGGATCCCACCAGAGTGCCTTCTACTTCTAATAGGCCATGAACTAGATCAGAATCATTCTCAACGAGTCCATAAGAAGTGATCCCGTTTTTTTCATCGAGTTCGGGTAGAGACCAAAGGTCTTGAGCGACCGATCCGGCCGAACAACTCAAAAGATAAAGAAGTATCGTTAATTTCTTCATGCTCGTTCCAAGTTCGAGGTACCATTTGTACAAATAAGAATCCCCTTCGTTACATGATTTCTTCTTCATATAGATAGATATAGGATCTATGGAGCAATTACTTAGAAGTACATTTTGTGCAACAGCCCTTCCTATCTGATAGAACAGGATCCCATGATCCTGAACCGATCTTACCTGGGATCGCAAATCCCAAGTTTGTCTATGAAGAGCAGATCTAATTAGATTAGTGTCTATAATTGATTTCTTCTGTGTAATACTAATCGATAGGGCCTCATCGGTAAGTGATGCAAGATCTCGTACATTGGAACCCATGGTTATGGACTCGAATCCATTAGTAAGGAACATTTTATTTTCCAAGCGAAATCCCCTAGTATATGAAAGAGTGAAAAAGTGCTTTCGTTGTTGTGGAATAAGAAGCCTTCGTAGCTTAATGCATGTATTTAATTTATTCGGAGCTATTAGAGCGGGATCCACTTTTTGGGGAATATGAGTCGAAGCAATAACAAGAATATTTCTATTGGAACATCTTTCACAATCCCTGGAGAGATAGTTCAGTAATAGACCGAGGGATAAATAATTCGACTCATTCACATCCAGATCATGAATGTTTGGAATCCATATTATGCAAGGAGACATTGCTTTTGCTAATTCGAATTGAAGGGTGATATAAAAACGGTCTATTTCCGGCATCATATCCATAGTTAGCGCATTCATCATAGTTAGAAGTTCCAGCTTCGTATCAAGGTCCCGGTCGATATCGTCACTATCATCAATATCGTCACTATCATCAATATCGTCACTATCATCAATAAGAAAGCCCTTAGGCTTGTTATCCAGGAACTTGTTCAGAAATACTGTAATGAAAGGAACATAGGAGTTTGTCGCTAGGTATTTGACCAAATAGGATCGTCCAGTTCCTATAGAACCTATCACTAAAATACCCCTAGAGAGGGCTAAGCGGAGCGAAAAAGGTTTTCCATGAGATGGGAAATGAAAACTATTAGCCCCACAGGAGATTTGTGAATAAGTGATTTTCTGATAATGAGCAAGGAATATCCGTCTTTCTGCTAAACAGGATGTATTGAACTCATAATTCATTAGATACTTTTTATGAATGTCAACTAAGTATCGTAAGTAAATTGCTCCCGGTTGTTCAATCATTTGATAACCAGAGTCATTCTTTGCTAAATGATCATTATGAGTCAGACTCAATAGAATTTGATCAATCCTTTTTTCTGTCGTTAAGGCGGAGAACTGAACCAAGAATTCTCTGTCTTTATCATCAATCGAATCACTGTTCGAGACCCAGGATTCTATTTTATCATCAATCCAATCACCGTTCACCTTTTTTCTTTTTCTTATCAATGAATAGGTCTCTTTACTTGTATGACTTATATGTCTCGTATTTCTGGAAAAAGCGATTCGATTGATGGGATTTGGTATGATACTTATGAAATCGATCATATCGATGAGATTGATATTCAAATATTTATTCTTAGAACGTATTGATTTGACCCCATAAGTGGGACCGCCACTCCCTAGCATGTTGCCCCCAGAAGCGGAACCCCGTATTTCTTCTAGAGAATCTCCTAATTGTTCCCGAGCAACTAGAAAGAGATTCTTTAACCAGAAAGAATTCAGTTCAGATGTATCAGATGTAGGATACCTATCCAGAAGTTTTCGCAACTCAATCATGTATGATGGAATCATCAAAGATTTTACCCTTTCGAACTCTGTCTGTAACTCACTATAGGCTGGAGAAACAAAAAGAAGATGTGTACGAACGAGATATCCAGCAACAAGAAAAAGGAAAAGGATTGAATAGAGGAACTCCCGAACATTTGGCGATCTCAGATGTGTCGATATCAATGGTGACTCATTATTTCGATGAAATATTTCTTTGGACAGAAGAAGATTATGTAAACACTTACTCGAAATCTCACTTATCAGATTCCATTGTGGAAGATACAATTTTTTATGAAGAATTTGCCATGATATATCTAATCCATGCATAATATCATGAAAAACAGATACAAATTTTTGGCTGCTACTTAGTATCGGCAATAGGCCTGAAAAAGTATCTAAAAATATCAAATTTAGATATTTGTATCCTGTCGAAGTAAGGAACCATGGCATATATGTTTGGAATATATTCCAGTTTGAGAGAGTTGAAAAAGCACCATCTC